TTGTTAGAACTTAACCCTTTTCCTTATTGGGATCGGGACTAAGAAGAATGGTTGGGATAACAAACATCCATCTCGTTCGTACTTTGGATACCCTTATAACCATCAAAGACTGTTGAAGTGATTAATTCCTGGAAATTAAGGGGCGTTGAGAACAAAGAAATTGTTGGAGTTTACATTTTGATCTAGTACCAACACGCGTGATGTTAAAAAAAGATCTTTTGCAGGAAGGTTGGCTAGAGATTTCTTGGAAAAACATTAGCCCCATTCAGTTCATAATGAGAATATTTCAATCTTTTTTGATTCCATGTATTATTTTCATTATGCACATAAGGGAGGAGCCGTATGAGATGAAAATCTCATGTACGTTTCTGGAACGGAGAATTCTTTGAATCGAATGACGACCGTAACGGATGTCAGCTCAATCTGAAGGAAATTATGCGGAAGCTTTACAGAATTATTATGAAGCTATGCGACTAGAAATTGATCCCTATGATCGAAGCTATATACTCTATAACATAGGCCTTATACACACAAGTAACGGAGAACATACAAAAGCTTTAGAATATTATTTTCGGGCACTAGAACGAAACCCATTCTTACCACAAGCTTTTAATAATATGGCTGTGATCTGTCATTACGTGCGACTATCTCTACTATAGAAAGAAAAAGGGGAAGAAAGAGTAAATACACTAATAAATACTAGAAAAAAATAGGCTTTCTACATATCCATCGTGAAAAAAAAAAAAACGATTTTTATCAGCTGTAGCAAAGAAAGAAACTTCATAGAAGTCGAAATATGAAGAAATAGATATGCCTAGATACTTTATTCTATGGATAAAGGATCTAATTGATAGAGGAAGCACCGTAAAGACCAATTCGCGAGGTTTCGGGCCGATGCCGATTCAATAAGAACTGCTTATTTATGTCATTATACAAGATAAAAGGTAGGAATCCACTTATGTAATAAAGTCGATCCCCTAAGGTATTGAGCAGCGGTGTAGCATCAGATCCCAAAGACAGTAAGTCTTTTCTTTCTTCGGAAGAAAAGTCTTTTTCAAAGATTCTATATAAATTTTTATATGAAACCGAGATAGGTACCTTTCAGAGAATTCTAACAATAACGGAAATGCTTCTATGTTATTCTTCTGGCGGTGGGAAAAAAGATAAAATGAAAACTGATTATTAATTTAATCAAAAGTAAAGTTTGAAACTTATGCTCATGGAATTTACTTCTTTTGGTTAACCCGAGAAAAAAGGATAAAGATAGATAAAAATCTCATTCCATTGGATATAGTAGATTAAAAAAAAAACTGGCACACCAAAAGAATTAATTGTCGAGCCGTATGAGACGGGAAACTCTCAAGTACGGTTCTAAGGAAAGGAATTGACTCGCCTATTCCGACCGGGGAGAACAGGCCATTCGACAGGGAGATTCTGAAATTGCGGAGGCTTGGTTCAATCAAGCCGCCGAATATTGGAAACAAGCTATCTCGCTTACTCCTGGTAATTATATTGAAGCGCAGAATTGGTTGAAAATCACGGGGCGTTTCGAATAAGAACTCTCTATTTATTAATTTCTTTAGAATTTATATATATTTTGTTTTGTTATAATTAATAATTAATTGTTTGTTGGTCCCATCAGTTAAATAAAAAGGATCAGTTCTCTGAGAAGAACTAATCAAAGAATTTTATTATATCCTTTCTAAGATCGTTCTATTTCGTCTGGTATTTCGTAGGGATAAGCGATACACGGATACAATAGAGAATGTATTTTTTTCTCCTATTCTATTCAAACTAATAAAAGAGACCCTTGAATGACCAAATATAGATATAGATACGGGAATGTCTCTTATCTTAGTAATCACAGCTCACGTGATTTGGAATTGGAATAAAGTAATATGTTGTATGTAAGACATAAAGTAGCTCCGTTTAGGGGACTTCTAATTGAGGTATGAATACACTATACATAAAAAATGGTTTTTGACAAATTGAAAGCTAAAGCCTGGAAAAGGTTTGATAAGATTCAAAAAAAAAAAAAAAGATTCAAAAAGGTCCGTTGAGCACCTCATGGATATGTCATAATAGATCCGAACACTTGCCCTGGATCGACTTCCAGATCATAATTGCTCTAGTGAATAACTAAAGAAAATAAATTAGTGAATAACTAAAGAAAATAAATAGATGGGAGATAGAAGTAGAAGAGAAAGAAACGAATTAGAAACATCTCTCATAGGTTCACTAATCACTTGAATGACTGTTGGCAGGTTTCTTTGTATGTCTTGTCCGGAAAGAGGAGGACTCAATGATTATTCGTTCGCCGGAACCAGAAGTAAAAATTTTGGTAGATAGAGATCCCATAAAAACTTCTTTCGAGGAATGGGCCAAACCGGGTCATTTCTCAAGAACAATAGCTAAGGGACCTGATACTACCACTTGGATCTGGAACCTACATGCTGATGCTCACGACTTCGATAGCCATACCAGTGATTTGGAGGAGATC